GTTTATATATTTTTACTTAATTTATATATTCTATATTAAAGTTTTAATTTAACTAAAGTACAAAAATCAATTTTAAATTTTTGATAATCTTGAGTCAAGAACGTAATAGGACGTTTTCGATTGGTTCATAGTGACAATCGAAGATGGTAAGATTGAGATCAAATAAATGGGAAAAATCGAAAAGAAATAAAGAAATAAAAATAGGGGTATGCGATAGATAATGATCTATCTTGATTCTATATTTTTTTATACTTTTGACTTAAGACTTAAGGGCGACAAAAGAAAGAACGGGTCTTATTATTCTGACATATTATTAACATAACATTCCTTTGATACTTCTGAGACGTCAAAGGTTGTCTCTACGTATTTTGCTTGTACTTAATGTTTTCCGATTATACTAGAAATCTTCGAGTATAATCATTAGAACTTGGTCTAATTGGATTTATTGGATTGTTTCATCAATGGTGTTGGATCAGAACTCCCTTTTGACTCTTCGCTGGTAATTCTACTATTATTAGTGAACAATAATTGAATAATTCCTTCATAGAGATCGAGGACATAATTTACATGGATATAGTAAGTCTCGCTTGGGCTGCTTTAATGGTAGTCTTTACATTTTCCCTTTCACTCGTAGTATGGGGAAGAAGTGGACTCTAGAAGTACTACTAATTGAGTTTAGGAATCAAACTGTATCAATTTTTTTTATAGATCGTTCTGCAAAGACTATTTTTTAATTTACTATTTCAATTTCAAAATTGAATTTGAAAATATTTTCATTTCGAAGTTATATGTATTGGATTCTAGTGTAGTAATGTATTCTATAAATAATATATGAACTCTTTCAATCAAACAAAGATTTCAATTATTCCTATGTTCCTATTTCGAAAGTAAAAGTGCTCCAAATGGTATGAAATCTTTTTCAATCGAATTATTCATAAATCTTCTTATAGTGACAATGAGTAAGAACGAAACCTTTTATTACTATATACTTTACTTTTTCTTTGTTATTTTTTTCCTTCTTTTTCTTTCCTCTTCAAAGAGAAAAGAAAATAGTTCTGTTATTACATTACGTCGATACACTTTTTTACGGAAAACAACATAGACTTTACGAAAAACAACATAGACGTAGCGGTTGTCCAAGGAGATACTACACATAAGAAAATATTGTCTTTGGGCAAGTCTGCGCACTTACCATTTGTGTTTTATTATTTTAAAGATTTTATTTAAAATATTATTTATGCTGGTCTCTTTTTTGATTTCATATCATGGTTGAAAGGTTAAAATCGGTGAGGTTTATTAATCCTTTTCGAAATCCGAAGAAGTTCCCATGGAACCTCTGGATCCTTTGTCAACTGGTCAATTAATTACTTCTTTGTTGGAATGCTAACAAGAAGATTACTTGATTTCCTTTTATTATACCCATATCTACTTTTCTTTCATTGATTTGATTCTTTCTTTCTTTCAATGTATATCGAAATTCATATTAAATTAAAAAAGATAAGAAATCTAGGAATTAGAATCATAAGAGTAAGAGTGGTCTTTCGATTATTTCAAATTGATTGGAATCAACACAAATCAAATAGAAATGGATGAAGCAACGAAATAGAATTGGGACATGGCACTATGTACATTATATATGTAATTGATATCTATATATGAAGATAATAATGTCATTGATATATATTATATTAAATTAACTTGTATCGTCATACAGCAAACTTTATAAAGTAAATAACAATACTAGTATTGTATGGTAGAAAAATATTTTTCTACCATACTATCTAGTATCTCATCGAATACTGCTCTCATAGAATACTGCTGATTCTAGTTCGATCATTTCATTTAAAACGTAAAATTTGAATCCTTTTATTTTATTTCTTCTCTTTAATCAGTGATAAGAACTAAAGAGTCACAAGTTTAATTCAAATTAATCACTTTGACTTACTGTTTTTACGTATATTATAAGTAAAAAAGCAGTAGGAATTAGAATGAACAGTGCAGTAGCAATAAATGCGAGAATATTTACTTCCATAATTTCATCCTTTCATTTTTCTTTAATTCGCAATAACTCGGGATTTAATCCCATAGAGATGATAAATCTTTTGTCTGTAAATTCAATGGGATGAATTACATCGAGATATAATCGAATCGGATCAATATCATGAATAACAATATCTGACAAATTGATTCATCGTCAAGAATTGAATAGTATAACATAGGAAGATCTTTTATCCATACCGAATTCCAAAGTCAATTTTGATACAATCAAAAATCCATTTACTTCTTTACTTTATTTTTTATTTCTATTTTTCATTCTTTTATATTTTTATAATATAAAAATTAGCGCCCTCCTTGTACAATCATTTGATGAAGTATCATCTAACCACTTTTCCACTTACCATTGGTTCCAAACAATAGAAGAAATTCAAAAAAATAACAAAGAAAAGAGATTCCTGTTAGCAATAAAATTCTACTGTTTGTACTCCCTTTCACAGAACAGAAATATGGAAGGATGAATTGATGTATTTTTTTATTGGATTTGGATCCATCGGGACTGACGGGGCTCGAACCCGCAGCTTCCGCCTTGACAGGGCGGTGCTCTGACCAATTGAACTACAATCCCAAGGAAATAACATAATAAAATTAAGGTGTACAGTATACATATTCTTATGATTTTATTCAAATACTTTCGATATGGATATGAACTTTAGCAAGAGAGGCAGTGATTACTAATAATCTTTTCGTTATTTCCAAATTAATTGGATAGTCAATCTTTCAATGAAACAAGGTCCTTTTTTCTTTACTCTTTTCTTTAGACTTTACACTTCCAGATCTTGATATGAATCTAGATCTTTAGCAAAGATCAAAACTTGTTGGAAAAAGAATAAATAAAAAATAAATAGAGTAAATAAATAGCGATAGGGGTAAAGATAAGATATATCAATATCAGAAAATTTGATCAGAGATTTTGACTTTTTTCTATTGGGATCGATGATTTCTGGAACAACAAAGGCTTATATCATTTCATGGTGGATCGGCGAATTATTGGGCCGAGCTGGATTTGAACCAGCGTAGACATATTGCCAACGAATTTACAGTCCGTCCCCATTAACCGCTCGGGCATCGACCCGGAAAGAATCAATCCAGGCTTAGTGATAATCCACGATCAACTTCCTTTCGTAGTACCCTACCCCCAGGGGAAGTCGAATCCCCGCTGCCTCCTTGAAAGAGAGATGTCCTGAACCGCTAGACGATGGGGGCATACTTGCCCAACCGTCATCATACTATGATCATAGTATGAATAGTTTTTTGAAATTGTCAATATAATGGAATCATATGACTCAATGCGAAAGATCCTTCTGTCTTTCACGATTATATATAATCTTTTGATTATTTAGATTCCTGAATCGTTATCGTTCATTCTAATCGACATTTTCTAATTCGATAAATAAATCTATTTCATTTTTTTTTTTTTCTTAAAATTTTTAATTTTAATAATATTATTAATAATTTCAATAATTATTAATAATATTAGTAATATTATTGATTTTTAATAAATTTTATTTTAATTTGATTTAGTTTGGGAGACAAGCTGAATCGCTTTATTTTATTAATGATTCGATGAAATATTTGGGATCTAGGTTGAATTGGTAGGTACATGTATCAATGAAATGCCTTTCGTTATGATGGCAATTAGGATCTGTCTTGAAAGAATTCCTTGCATTGATTGATATTTATGAAATCAAATATCATTAAACCTCCTTTTTTTTTTACTTATACTTACAAGTATATCCTATACTCATTATGTAAATAAGATTTATCGTTCCTGAGTGAACCACTATAACGTTTAAGATATATTATAACGTATAAGATGTATTTATATACATATAACATATAATATGGATATACACTAAACACATAGTGACTAGTGGCTTATTCAGGAATTGAATCAAATATGCCCTTTTAACTCAGTGGTAGAGTAACGCCATGGTAAGGCGTAAGTCATCGGTTCAAATCCGATAAGGGGCTTTAGTTTTTTCATAAAACTACCGCGGTAGTATTCATATTTGAAGGGAGAATAAAAATATTATTAATATTTTTATTACTTAATAAATAAGTAAGAATTAATAAATAAGTAAGAAACCTTATTAATTTATATATATATTAATTAGAATTAATTATACTATACTAAATAGTCTAGTAATTAGAGTTATAAGGTTGAACATTTCCTATTATGTTTATTATAATAATATTTTATATTATTAATGATATAAAATGATATAATGACTAGTATTAAGTTTAGACTGAAAAATAATAAGTTGTCTACTTGAATCGACAAATATTTCTATTTTTTATTATTGCAATAAAATCAATTAGAAATCAACAAAAGAAAAAAGTAAGTGGACCTAACCCATTGAATCATAACTATATCCACTATTCTGATATTAAAATTAAAAATTGGAACAGTGGATCTTTTTTTTTTCATTTTCATATTTCTTTGGACTAGGCGGTAATCTGTCGATATTGCCGATTAAATCTTCTTGTTCCTAGATGTTCTGTTCTATAAAAGGAATAAATTGCTATTCCCTTCCTTTCCAGAAAAGGTTTTATTCCAAGTCACAACATAAGAGATGTTTTAACTATATTTTATTCTATGTTTTATTCCAGAACACAAGACAAGATCCATTTATATCGTATTATTTATATCTTAGAGACTTATATATATATATCATATCGTAGTCTCATGTATCAAATATTTACATCTAATCTATATGGATGGATACGATATTTTTGTTCTGACAATGTGATGAAAATGGGTGCGAGAAAGAGACTTTTATTTATAGTCTCCTTATTATATTTTAATTGAATATTGTATTGAATTTCCTAATAGGAATCTTTTGAAAAGAAAATAAAAGAATAAAAAAGTAATAAAGTATATGATACTGAAATAGTTTAATACACATAGAAATTAGAAGAATACATAAAAATAAATATTCTTA